TCATAAGGAATTCGAACAACTGCTTCAAATACAGTATCGGGAAGTACGGCTTGCGGAACCTCAATATCCACCGGTTTATTAGCTAAATGGCAATTGGCGCATACAATACGTCCAGTCGCTTCTCGTGGATTTTCATAACCCTGCTGTGCAAAAATGGGATATGCATTTGAAATGGATGTACGAGTGATGATATATATCATGAGCGATATGGAAATAGATCGAGTAATTTGTTCCTTTATCCAAGAAAAAGTATTTCTAGTTTGCATGGTCCAACCATTGATCCCGAAAATATATTTATACAATAAATTTGGGTAGGTCACTAATGGAGTTTCCTATCCACGATTCTGTTATTTACTGGAATAATTTGTTTTGACTCGATTAATATAATTAATATATAGGAATATAGGATGAATCTCCGGATGGGTAGAAATAGAAAGCGATTTTCAATGCTTTGCTTATGTACAACTGCAAAGTAAGAAACATTATAATTGGATTAGGTAGATAATTTTTCAGTCATTCATTGAATGATAAATCACTACAAGTGACGGAGATACGCGATTTAAATAACGGAAAATCCAATATTTTAAAATTGTATCTAGAATGACTGGAAAAGTGGAAACAAGGCCAGATATAATTTGATCATTATGAACAAATCCAAAATCCTTGTAGACAAAGCCAATCATCAGTTCCCAACCATGGGGCGAATGAAATCCGATACATAAATCAGTTAATAAAAGAAGAGAAAAAGCTTTTATTGTGTCACTTAAGTTATATAGGAATTCTTGAGCCCAAGAGTTAAGAATAACGAGTTCTTTATTACCCAAAATAGAATAACCACTTAGAATAATGAAACATATTATATTTGTCGAGAAGTGCAAAATCGTATGAATACGACCCTCGTTGTGTATCTTGATTAATTGGATTGTTTCTTTGTGAATTCCTATACGAAGGTTTTGTAGATGTGTCTCCGAGTATTCCTTGATCATTTCCTCTAAGAAGAGGAGTTCCTCTAATTCTATGAATTTTTCTAGAATACTCTTTTCTTCAAGATCATTCAAAAAAGTTTCGGATTGCCTAGTGTTCCACCAATTAGTAACCCAGGATTCCAGACTTTTTTGAAAGGAGAGAGAAATCCACCAGGGCAAAAATACTATAGATGCAAGATATAAAAGAGGAGTGAATGCTTTCTTTTTTGCCATTTTTTCATCTGTGAATTGTTAATGAACCCATCTCATTCGTCGACTCTATGTAATCTAATATTTCTCTCACGCATCAGTTCTATTACAAGTTATCAAACCTATGAATCTATTCACTCTTTTTTATTTGTGATTTCGTGGTTAGGCCTTGAATCTAGAAAAGAATACGGAAAAAGATGAAAAATTCGAATGAATATATATGATATGAATAATATGAATAAATATTAAAAATTGTTTCCCTATATCTCAATCAGTCAAATTCGAAGCATATATCTCTTTTCGATGAACGCCCGGAAAAACCACTTTAAATAATGAATATGAATAGTATTCAGATTTTGAGACAAAAGAACTCCTTTTCTATCATTATATAAAAAAACCTCTAATATTTCGAAAAAATTTAATTGACTATGAGTAGTCATCGATAGAATAATTGAGGTAATTTTCTGAAAAATATTGTGAAAAATGAGTGACAAAAAACGACATAAAAAAATTGGCTACATTATAAGAGATCCAAATTTTTCGTCATTAAGGAGCACAAAAAGTCTAAAAAGAAGCTTCAAAAAAATTACAAGATATGATCTATCTGAATCTAAAGTTTCAATTCCAACAACTAAAAAGGGGGAATTTCCTTATTTCGAAATGGTTGATTATGAGATTTTCTTTTTTTCTTATTTTTTTTTTTTTTATATAATTGAGTCGTGTATGTGTATATTTCGATACATATAAAAGATCCCCCCAAAAGGTTTTTTTATACTTGTTCCATATATGTCTGCTTTGACTCGAATGAATGTTCTGAAGAAACCTCAATTAAGTTATGTTATAGAAAAAGAGGATTCTTGCTTTTTTGCCCTCCCGCGAGAAAGCATTAATTTCTCAGCTGATTTCTTAAAATACTTCAATAGGTACACGCAAGAAATAAGCCAATTCAGCAGCTTTTTGTTCCATTTCCCGTGGAGTAAAATTCTCATCAGTACGAGTCAATGGAATGGCTCCCTGGCCTCTGATATCCATATAAAGGACACGACGAGCATAAATACCCTCTTTAACTTCTATTCTGACGGACTGAATATCTTTTATAAGAAATCGGAGAAAGACCCGACGATTTTTTCCAGGGAACCCCCAACGAAAGATACACACTATTCCGTCTTTTCTATCAAATCGATCATAACCACTACCTACATTCCACGAAATTGTGCACCACAAATAGGAGCTAATAAAAAGACCCGCGATCCCATAGAAAGACATCACAATCCCTTGTGGAAAAAAAACTATTTGCTGAGACGGAAATAAAGATATCAAATTTCTACCAAGATAACTCGAGGTTCCAACCAACAAGAATCCTAATGAACCTAAAAAAAGGATAAAAGCCCAGCAGAAATTACTTGTTTTTCGAGCCCCCGTTATAGGTTCTATCCATATATGTTCTGATCGACAACTCATACTTGATCCGGTTGCTTTTTTTGGAATTGAGAGAATACCCCAAATGAATTTGCCGTTTATTTCCGAAGTAACTCGCATCAACTAGCACTAGTTTGATGTGAACCTTTAGGAGTAATTCATTAAATTGGTTAGATCTAAACTAATAACACACCCTTCGTATGACTCACTAAAGATAGCCACATGTATATAGATAGACCAACTTTACAGTTCAGCTATTCGCCGATTTGGGTCTATTTGAAACTAGCTAATAGCATTTTGGGGAGATTTCGACGGAAGCCTCTTATACTATACCATATTTAGCTAAATGGATATCTGTGTTATGATACAAGCGTCAGTTTTGAAAAAAAAAAGATAATATTTTGCGCCCTCGGCTCTAAACAATCTTGTTTTTTTGAACATGAAGAAATAAAGAAGCCATTGCGATTGCCGGAAATACTAGACCTACTAAAGGGACCAAAACGGAGGGAAAATTAAGAGTTGTCATAGAATGGGCACCTCGATTTACTATTTGTACCTGTTATTATTATTTAGATTTTATTTTATATTTATTATTTATAATATAAAGATATCTTATCTTATTATTATTATTAATTATATATAATATATAATATATATATATATAAAGATCTTACTTATATCTTATATATATTAAATTTATTATTTATTATACTTATATCTTATCTTACTTATATATATAGTATAGTATTATACTTATATCTTATCTTACTTATATATATAGTATAGTATTTATTTATATTATAATAATTTGACTTGATTATAATTTGATAATTATAAATTGGAATTATTACTACTTAAAATTTTTATTAATATCTATATCTATTAAGAATTAATTAAAATTAATATAAGTATCTACTATCTAAGTCTAAGTGAGTATATAATGTAGTTTTTCATCTTTCTACATGAAAAATTTGAGAGGATATGGATGAGATATTATTTTCTTCATTTTTTGCTCTTGTCTTCGAATTTCATTCACTAAGCAAAAAGTTTTTTTTAATGAATTAGATTCTATTTATATTGATTCAAGGGTTTGTTAGAATCCCATCCAGCAGGGATTCTTAGTCAAAATAGGATTATCGTACGCTATAGAAAGATAAAAAATTCTATACTATATTTTCTAGATTTTAATTTAATTATATATGACGAGAAGAAGATTTTTTTATTTGCCTAATTTCACGAAAAAAAAGAATTTCATCTTTTATCTTGTTAATAGAGACTTCTTGATCAATAATCAGGAATATAGAAAAAGGATCAGATTTCCGATTTTATGTGACTTTTGATTCGTTATACAATTAGATCTTATGTCAACAAAGAAAACCCATTCGTCTCAATTTCACTTGTATTCCGATAAACGAATTACTTGTTTGCTCAAAAAAATGGACTTAATGTTCTAATTTTGATTCAAAGGAAAGAAAGTGTGGAGTTGAAATAACTCACTCAGAACGCCTTTTAAAGGATTACGTGGTACGATTAGATCGAATAAACCCTTCTGGAATAAATACTCAGACGCTTGTGAACCTTCGGGTACTGTTTTATTCAATGTTTGTTCAATTACTCTTTTACCCGCAAAGGCAATGTAGGCATTGGGTTCAGCAATAATGATATCTCCCAACATACCAAAACTGGCTGTCACCCCACCAGTAGTAGGAGATGTAAGGATTGGTACATAGAATAACTTTTTATTTGATTGATAATCATATAAAGCAGAAGATATTTTAGCCATTTGCATCAAGCTCAAACTTCCTTCTTGCATACGTGCCCCTCCGGAAGCACACACTATAATAAGAGGTAGAAATTCTTTAGTAGCATATTCAATCAAACGGGTAATTTTCTCCCCGACTACGGATCCCATACTACCCCCCATAAACTGAAAATCCATAACCCCTATTGCTACGGAAATACCGTTTAATTGCCCTATGCCTGTTTGAACAGCCTCGGTTAATCCTGTCTTTCTTTGATAAGAATCGATACGATTTTTATAAGGCTCCTCCTCCGAATGAAATTGAATGGGATCTAGAGAAACCATGTCTTCATCCATAGGCTCCCAAGTACCCCGATCGATCGAAAGTTCGATTCTATCAGAACTACTCATTTTCAAATGATATCCACATTGTTCACAAAGATTCATTTTTGATTTAAAAAATTTCTTATAATTTAATCCATAACAATTTTCGCATTGAACCCACAAATGCTTGTATTTTTGAGTTACATCCAGATTTGTAGAACTTTGTCGTATACTCCTTCCGGCTTTTTTACTACTATTTCCACTTTTACCACAAATGGAACTAGAAATGTAATTGTTACTGGAATTGTCACTACCACTTACAATGTAACTATCAATACAGA